AAAAATATTATTTCAATAATGTAAATAGATGCGTTTTGGGAGCAACAAATACCCAGCTCGAGACTTTCCTGTTTCCCGGGGGGTTTTCAGGATAAATAATAGTTTACGAGTTTAGGGGGGTAGGGGGGTTTTACCCGCAAAAACCGAGGGGGGCATATCTTAGTTATCTTAGGAGTAATCACTAACTATTTATGCTCATGATATCAGTTATGCAATGCTTCTATGAAAACCTTTCCACCATTCATACTTAAGCTTGAAATCAAGGAAATGTTCAACCTTGTCAGCTAGCCTTAGCGCTGCACTGTGAAATGCCAGATGAAAGGAGAGAAAAAAAAAAATAACCATGCCCATTAGAGTGAACGCCCGGCATGTGGGGTCACGGTTTAACTTAGTACTCCACCAACAACTTATGCCAGGGTCAAGGAAAGAATGGGGAATAATATCAAGTAATGGCCCTGAAATAGGAACCAAATGCCAGTAATAATTCATAGTTGAGCTACCCCCACGAATAATTGTCCCTCACTTTCATTAGACGAATGTACCGTGCTTGACTAAAATGTCTTCCTTGTCTGCAATTGCTTGTTAGATGTAGGGAAGGTGAGTCATGGTATATATGATTGATGAAAACTAGGTGTTAGGTCTTAACTTGGTGTGGGGTTACTTAGTTGGGTAATTTCTATTAGTATGCAGTTTTGTTATTCTTAATTTTATGTAATTTGTATACCTTGAAAGAATGGTGATGAATGAATGGACAAATCCTATTAATGTGGATTATACATAGGTATGTCCTAATGAATTATTGATATGTTTGATATAAATATATGGTGTTAATACATATATGTATAATTCAAAGAATAGTTAAATTTAGAATGCTAGCTTTGGGAGCTAGTGGTGGGAGTTAAAATCTCCCTTCTTTGAGCAGCTGGGAGGACTTTAACCTCCGGCGGCCGGCTTACAAGACCGGTGCTCTGGCGCTGAGCTACAGCTGCATGCTGTTTGTAGAAGCTTGTTTTCTAATCAGCCGGCTAGGGGGAAAAAGCCCAAGAAGATTGAGAAATAGAGGACAGATGCAATTTGTCCAATAATAATATAGGGGTGTTCAACTGGTATACCCCCAATTCACGTTAAAATAATAACATCTGCAACAAGAGTTCAGAAAATGAATTGGGAAATAGGCCGGAAGGTTAGACTTCGTTGTTTAGAGGTGTGAAGAAATGGGACTAGTATTAAGACTAAAATTGATGCTAGTAGGGCAAGTACTCCTCCTAGTTTATTTGGGATTGACCGGAGAATGGCATAGGCAAACAAAAAGTATCACTCAGGTTTAATATGGGGAGGTGTGACAAGAGGATTTGCTGGTGTGAAATTGTCCGGGTCTCCAAGATAGTTTGGGGAAAACAGGGCGAGAGTTGTAAGGGCTAGTAGTATGATGGCGAAGCCAAGAAGATCCTTGTAGGAAAAGTATGGGTGGAAGGGGATTTTGTCTGCATCTGAGTTAAGGCCAGCTGGGTTGTTAGAGCCTGTTTCATGTAGGAAAAGGAGGTGAAGGACAGTTACAGCTAAAATTACAAAGGGGAATAAAAAGTGAAATGCAAAGAATCGTGTTAGGGTGGCATTATCTACTGAAAACCCACCTCAAATTCATTGAACTAAGGTGTTCCCAACATAGGGGACCGCAGAAAGAAGGTTTGTAATGACGGTTGCACCTCAAAATGATATTTGTCCTCAGGGAAGCACGTACCCTACGAAGGCAGTCATCATTACTAAAAGTAGAAGGACGACGCCAATATTTCATGTTTCTTTATACAAGTAGGACCCGTAGTATAGTCCTCGTCCAATATGAAGGTAAATACAGATGAAGAAAAAAGAAGCACCATTGGCATGTATATTACGGATTAGTCACCCAAAATTTACATCTCGGCAAATGTGTGCAACTGATGAAAAAGCTGTGGCAATATCAGATGTATAGTGTATAGCAAGAAATAAGCCTGTAAGAATTTGGGCAATAAGGCAGAGTCCGAGGAGGGAGCCAAAATTTCATCATGCAGAAATATTTGATGGGGCTGGAAGGTCAACAAGTGCGTCATTTGCAATTTTAAGGAGGGGGTGTGTTTTTCGTAGGCTTGTCATTAAGGTTTCCTGTAGTTGAATAACAACGGTGGTTTTTCAAGCCATTAGTCCTGGTTAAAATCCTGGCAGGAATAATGAGTCTTATTGTTTTTCTGTTTATGCTAGGGGTTGTTGCAGGGGCTGTTGGGGTAGCCTCAAATATCGGGCCACAATTTGCTGCTTTGGGTGTGGTATGTATGGCGGGTATAAGCTGTGGAATGTTAGTAGTGCATGGGGCGTCCTTTTTAGCCCTTGTGCTGTTTTTAATTTATCTTGGAGGGATGCTGGTAGTATTTGCCTACTCAGCTGCTTTAGCAGCTGATCCCTACCCAGAAACTCTCGGAAGTCGGGAGGTGGGGTGAAAAGTAATGGTTTATGTTTTAGGAGCTGGGGCGGCCATTGGGCACTTTATTTACTTAGGAGCTGGGCTATCTTTAGATGGCGGGGGTTCTGGGGAGTTTTTACTAGGACGTCCTGACATTTCAGGGGTGGCTGACTTGTACTTTTCTGGGGGTGGAATGCTTGTAATTAGTGCTTGAACATTGTTACTAACATTGTTTGTTGTTCTGGAGGTGTGTCGAGGTTCAAGTCGGGGTGCCCTTCGAGCTGTTTAGGGGTTTAGTAAAAGCAAAGCTAGTGCAAAAGTGAGAAAAAATAAGGCCAAAAAAGTCTTGATTATTCCCTGCTGAGCGTTGCTTGTTGTTGTAATTAAGGGCAGGTTGGTTGAATAAATCGCTTTGGGGCCTGATTTTTCTAATCATGTTTGGTCAACTATTTGAGCAGCAATATACTGCCCAAGAAGGAGATTCATTTTAGGGGGGAGGCGGTGAATGATTGTTGGGAAAAACCCAAGTATGTTAGAGAAATGGTGGAGAGGAATAATAGGGGTTGGTTTGAATTGTTTAGTTGTGAGGTTAGCAAGCTCCAATGCTGTCAGTAAGCCGATAATTGTCACTAAGAGGGCAGCTAGTTTAAGTGCTGGGGCTATGGTTATAACAGGGGTCTTGGGGAGCACAATGTTAGAAGTAATTAAGAGGCCAGCGATAATGCTTCCTCAGGCAAGTCGTTTGATGGGATTAATCACCAGGGGGTTATTTTCATTGATTGGGGATAAAGAATTAAAACGGGGGTGTCCTATTGACACAAAGAAAATAACACGAAGGCTGTAAATGGCAGTGAAAGAGGTGGCTAAGAGTGTTAAAATAAGGGCTCAGGCATTAATGTGGGAGGTGTTTAGGGCTTCAATAATTGCATCTTTTGAAAAAAATCCTGCAAGAAAAGGGGTTCCCGTTAATGCAAGGCTTCCAATTGTTATGCAGGAAGAAGTAAAAGGGGTGAGCTGATGCATGCCTCCCATTTTTCGAATGTCTTGTTCATCATTCAGGCTATGAATAATTGAGCCAGAGCACAGGAAAAGCATTGCTTTAAAGAAGGCATGTGTACAAATGTGTAAAAATGCCAGATGTGGTTGGTTTAGTCCGATGGTGACTATTATTAAGCCTAGCTGGCTAGATGTTGAGAAAGCAACAATCTTTTTAATGTCGTTCTGAGTCAGTGCACAGGTTGCAGTGAATAGTGTAGTAAGGGCCCCCAGACATAAGCAGGTTGTAAGGATTATAGGATTATTGTCCATTAACGGGCTTATACGAATGAGAAGAAAAATACCGGCAACAACTATTGTGCTGGAGTGCAGTAGGGCAGACACTGGGGTAGGGCCTTCCATGGCAGAAGGCAGTCAGGGGTGAAGTCCAAACTGTGCAGACTTCCCAGTAGCGGCAACAATCAGGCCAAGTAGGGGGTATGAAAGGTCCAGCTCTTGACTAGTTGAGAAAATTTGTTGAAACTCTCATGAGTTGAGGTTGGTTGCTATTCAGGCTATTGCAAAAATTAAGCCAATATCCCCCACCCGGTTGTAAAGAACTGCTTGTAGGGCAGCAGTGTTTGCATCTGCCCGTCCATATCACCATCCGATTAGAAGAAAAGATATAATGCCCACACCTTCTCATCCAATAAAAATCTGAAACATGTTATTAGCAGTGACTAGAATAATCATTGCAATTAAAAAGGTCAGCAAATACTTGAAAAAACGATTTATATTGGGGTCTGCATGTATGTACCACAGGGCAAACTCAAGGATTGACCACGTAACATATAATGCAACAGGGGTAAAAATTAGTGAATAAAAATCGAATTTAAAGCTAATATTGATGTCAAAAATGATCGTATTTATTCAAGTTCAGTTGGTAATAATAGTTTCTGCCCCTTCTGATAGGAAAATAAATAAAGGAAGGAGGCTAACAAAAAATGCAAGCTTGACTGCTGTTTTTACTTGTGTGGCGGCTCAGTCTGGGTGTTTTGGTTGGGGAGAGAGTGTTGTTAAAAGTGGATAAAATAATAGTGAAAAAATAATTAGAAGGCTTGAGGCTATTATTAGAGGGGCGGGATGCATAGCTTTTACTTGGATTTGCACCAAGAGTTTTTGGTTCCTAAGACCAATGGATGAGCTGTTATCCTTTAAAAGCAGTGCGAGGGAGCTCCGGAATTCAACCGAGGGTACGAGGGTTAGCAGTCTTCGTTGCTAGCAAGCCTCTCTCGGTGGGCAAAAGGATTTTAACCCTTGTTTTTAGAATCACAATCTAATGTTTTTGTTAAACTATGCCTACAGAATGTTCATCCTCAGATGAGTTCGGGTTTCAAGATTAGCAGTAGGAGGGGAATAAGGTGAAGGGCAATAAGAAGATGTTCTCGGGTGTGGGCTGGTTCTAGTGCAAGCATGTGTTGTGGGAGGGGGCCTCGTTGTGTTATTAGGAATATATACAGGGAGTAGCCTGCAGTAATTAGTATGCCTCCTCCTGTTAGGGCAAGAGTGGCTCAAGATCAGTTAAATAAAGATGTGACAATTATTAGTTCGCCTATTAAATTAGGGAGGGGAGGAAGTGCAAGATTTGCTAAGCTTGCAATGAATCATCATGTCGCAGTAAGAGGAAGAATAATTTGTATTCCTCGTGCAAGTACTATGGTTCGGGTGTGGGTTCGTTCATAGTTTGTATTGGCTAAGCAAAAAAGAGCAGAGGAAGTTAGGCCATGTGCAATCATAAGAATTAATGCTCCTGTAAATCCTCAGGGTGTCTGAATAAGAATACCCCCTGCAACAAGTCCCATATGGCCTACAGAGGAGTAAGCAATTAGAGATTTCAGGTCTGTCTGCCGAAGGCAAATGGAGCCTGTTATAATCACCCCTCAAAGGGCAAGAATAATAAATGGATAACTAAGTTCTTTAGTAAGAGGCTCCAGTATAATTATTATTCGCATTATCCCGTAACCCCCAAGTTTTAGGAGGACGGCAGCAAGTACTATTGAGCCCGCAATTGGGGCTTCTACATGAGCTTTTGGTAGTCAAAGATGTATGCCATATAGTGGTATTTTCACTAAGAAGGCTAGTAAACAACCAGCTCATCAGATTTTATCGGCAATGGACAGCATTGGAAAGGTAGGGACATATTGAAGTGTAAAGAGGGAAAGTGTGCCAGTAGCATTTTGTAGTAAAAGTAGAGCAACTAATAGTGGGAGAGATCCTGCCAGAGTATAAAATAAAAAGTATGTCCCTGCATTCAGCCGTTCTGCTTGGTTCCCTCAGCGTGTGATAAGTAGAAGGGTAGGAACTAAAGTTGCCTCAAACATGACATAAAAAAGAATTACTTCAGTGGCCGAGAATGCTATGATTAAAAAAATTTGTAGAGAAATAAGTAGAGAAATATAGGTCCGTTGTCGGTTTCCGGGCTCTGCTGCTGTATGATTCTGGCTAGCTAAGATTATTAAGGGGAGGAGTCAACATGTAAGTACTAAAAGAGGGGAAGAAAGTGGGTCTAGAGCTATGAATTGATTTATACAGGATCAGCCTGTCTCAGCAAAATTACCAAGTCAAAAGAGGCTAACTAAGGCAATAATTAGGCTGTGTATCAGAGCCGCAGGCCAGATAAATTTTTGTGGGGAAAGCCAGGTTGTTAATATGAGCATAATTGTTGGAAGTAAGACTTTTAACATTTTAGGAGGTTGAGGCTTTGTAGGTGGTCTGTGCCATGTGTTCGAGCAGTTGCTACTAAAAGGGCAAGGCCTGCGCTAGCTTCACAGGCAGAGAAAGCTAGTAAAAGCAAAGGTGATGCTGAAAAGCTAATTATGTCAAGATGTATTGTTCATGTTGCAAGGGCCACAAACAGAGATAGTATTATGGCTTCTAAACAAAGAAGGGCAGAAAGGAGATGTGTGCGGTAAAATGTTAGGCCTGCTAAAGCCATAATAAAAGTTAACGAGGATGTGAATTGTGCAGGGGTCATTAGGTAATTGTGGACTTTAACCACGAGCTTTTGAGCCGAAATCAAATATTTTAATTAAAATAATTACCTATTCAGCTCATTCGAGGCCTCCTTGTAACCACTCATAAATAAGGCCTACAGTAAGCAGTACTAGTACAAGAGTTGCTCAGAAAAAAGTTGCTGTCGGGGTGGGTAGTTGGTCCCCTCATGGCAAAGGGAGCAAAAGGGCAATTTCAAGGTCAAATAGTAGGAACAAAATAGCAACTAAGAAGAAGCGCATTGAAAAAGGAAGGCGTGCAGACCCAACTGGGTCAAATCCACATTCATATGGTGAAAGTTTTTCTTGGTCTGGCGTTATTAGAGGGAGTCAAAAAGATACGGCTGCCAAGATAGTAGAAAGTGCAATGGCAATAAAAATAACTGTTATAATTAGATTCATTATCTTTCCTTGGATTTTAACCAAGACCGGGTGATTGGAAGTCACTTATACTAGCATTAGTACTAGAAAGATATGAGCCTCATCAATAGATAGAGATGTAAAGGAATAGTCATACTACATCAACAAAGTGTCAGTATCAGGCTGCTGCCTCAAATCCAAAGTGGTGTTCAATGGTAAAGTGATAGTTAATCTGACGTAGAAGACAGACGGCAAGGAAGGATGTCCCAATAATTACGTGTAAGCCATGGAAGCCAGTGGCTACAAAGAAAGTTGAGCCATAAACTCCATCTGCAATTGTAAAAGGGGCTTCATAATACTCTATGCCTTGGAGAAAGGTAAAATAGCAGCCTAGTAAGATTGTTAGGGCTAGTGATTGAATTGCCTGTTTTCGTTCTCCTTCCATAATGCTATGGTGTGCCCATGTTACTGTAACACCCGAAGCAAGGAGTACTGCTGTGTTTAAAAGGGGGACACCAAATGGGTCAAGAGGGGTGATTCCCGTAGGGGGTCAGCAGCCTCCGATTTCAGGTGTGGGGGCAAGACTAGAGTGGAAGAATGCTCAGAAGAATCCGAGAAAGAAAAATACTTCTGATGTAATAAATAGGATTATTCCATAACGAAGGCCTTTTTGGACAGGGGGCGTATGATGTCCTTGATAGGTCCCTTCTCGAACAATATCCCGCCATCATTGGTACATGGTTAGAAGAAGTAGAATAGTTCCAAGAACTATTAGTGATACTTTATTATAGTGGAATCAAATGGCAAGGCCGGAGGTTATAAGCAGGGCAGCAACTGCTCCTGTAAGGGGTCAAGGGCTTGGGTCTACTATGTGGTATGCGTGTGCTTGGTGGGCCATTAAACGTTTTCTTGAAGGTAGAGGCTTAGAAGTAGAACAAAAACATAGGCTTGAATTATTGCAACTGCAACTTCTAGTACTGTCAAAAGAAGAAGGACGATAGATGTTAAAAGTGCCACAGTTGGTATTATAGGGACAAGGACGAAAGCAGCTGTTGCAATTAGTTGCATAAGTAAGTGCCCTGCTGTTAAGTTGGCTGTGAGCCGGACTCCCAGTGCAAGAGGGCGGATAAACAGGCTGATTGTCTCGATGATGATTAGAACCGGGATTAAAGGAACAGGGGTACCTTCTGGAAGAAGATGTCCAAGTGCAGCTGTTGGTTGGTTTCGTAGACCAATTAAGACGGTGGCAAGCCATAAGGGCACTGCAAGCCCCATGTTTAAGGAGAGTTGGGTTGTAGGGGTAAAAGTGTAAGGAAGTAAGCCTAGCATATTTAGGGAAAGAATAAAGACTATTAATGATGCCAAGACAAGGGCTCAGTTATGTCCTCCAATGTTTATTGGGGAAAGGAGCTGTGAGGTAAAGCGGTTAAGGAACCAGCTTTGAAGAGTTAACATTCGATTGTTGATTCAACGGGGGGCAGGGGATGGGAATAAAAGTCAAGGGAGCACGAATGCAAGTCCTATTAATGGAATGCCTAAATAAACGGGGCTTATAAACTGGTCAAAAAAGCTAGTTATCATGGTCAGGTTCAAGGGTCTGTCTTAGTAATTTGGGTGCTTTGGGGGGTTGGTTCGTTGGGGAATGAGTGGTTAAGAACCTTTGGTACAACAATTGTAAGAAAAATAAATCAAGAAAAAACTAGGATTGCAAATCAGGGGGCGGGGTTTAACTGAGGCATGTCACTAAGGGTGGTTGGGGGGCACCATTCTTCAGCTTAAAAGGCTGACGCTGTGGCCCAGTTTAGCTTCTTAGTGAGGCATCTTCAAGTATTAGGGTTGATCATCCTTGGAAGTGTTTTAGTGGGACGGCTTCCACGACAATTGGTATAAAGCTGTGATTTGCACCACAAATTTCTGAACACTGACCATAAAATACGCCAGGACGAGAAGCAATAAAGGCTGTTTGATTTAGTCGTCCAGGGACTGCGTCCATTTTTACACCTAGAGCTGGGACAGCCCATGAGTGAAGGACATCTTCTGCTGTTACTAAAACTCGGACTGGGGCTTCTGTGGGCACTACCATTCGATGATCTACTTCTAGTAATCGAAACTGTCCCGGGGCTAAGTCCTGAGTGGGTACTATATATGAGTCGAAAGCAATTTCTTGGTAGTCAGTGTACTCGTAGCTTCAATATCATTGGTGTCCAATTGCTTTAATTGTTAGATGGGGGTTATTAATTTCATCCATTAGGTAAAGAATTCGAAGTGAGGGGAGGGCAATGAGGATAAGGATAATAGCTGGGAGGATTGTCCAGATAATTTCGATTTCTTGTGAGTCGAGGATATACATATTCGTCAGGCGGGTTGTAACTATTGCCACAATAATGTAAAGAACAAGGGTGCTGATAAGAAAGACAATTATTAGAGCATGATCGTGAAAGTGAAGAAGCTCTTCTATTACAGGTGATGCTGCATCTTGAAATCCTAGTTGTGATGGGTGGGCCATTAATAAGATACGTGGGGGTTTAACCCACGATTCTGCCTTGACAAAGCAGTGTATTGGCCTTTATACTAGTATCTTATTAAGAAAGTGACAGAGGGGTTATGTGACTGGCTTGAAACCAGTATACGGGGGTTCGAGTCCTCCCTTTCTCGTTAGTGGGCTTGTTGAATTTGAACAAAAGCTGGCTCTTCAAAGGTGTGGTAGGGGGGAGGGCAGCCATGCAGTCACTCAATATTTGTTGCAGTAAGCTCTACACCTGAAACGACTCGTTTAGCAGCAAATGCTTCTCAGATGATGAATAAAAACATAATTACGGCAGTTAAAGAGATTAGCGATCCTAGGGATGACACAGTGTTTCATAGCGTGTAGGCGTCTGGGTAGTCAGAATACCGTCGAGGCATTCCTGCAAGGCCTAGGAAATGTTGTGGGAAGAAAGTTAAATTGACACCTACAAACATAACACCAAAGTGGATTTTAGATCATGTGCTATGAAGGGTATATCCTGAGAGGAGGGGGAATCAGTGAACAAACCCTGCCATAATGGCAAATACTGCTCCCATAGATAATACATAGTGGAAGTGAGCTACTACATAGTAAGTGTCGTGTAGCATAATGTCTAGAGATGAGTTGGCTAGGACAATTCCTGTTAGCCCTCCTACTGTAAATAAGAAAATAAACCCTAGAGATCAAAGTAGAGGCGTTTCTCATTTAATTGCGCCTCCATGAAGGGTAGCAAGCCAGCTAAAAACTTTTACGCCTGTGGGGATGGCAATAATTATTGTTGCAGAGGTAAAATACGCTCGTGTGTCTACATCCATTCCTACAGTAAACATATGGTGGGCTCATACAATAAAGCCTAGTAGTCCGATGGCCATTATTGCTCATACTATTCCTATGTAGCCAAATGGTTCTTTTTTGCCAGCATAGTAGGCAACAATATGAGAAATTATTCCAAAGCCTGGAAGAATTAGAATATAGACTTCAGGGTGTCCAAAGAATCAAAACAAATGTTGGTAAAGAATTGGGTCCCCTCCTCCAGACGGGTCAAAGAAGGTTGTATTAAGGTTTCGATCTGTGAGAAGCATTGTAATGCCAGCAGCAAGAACAGGAAGGGACAATAGAAGGAGTACAGCGGTGATTAGTACAGCTCAGACAAACAAAGGTGTTTGGTATTGTGAAATGGCGGGGGGTTTCATATTTAAAATAGTTGTGATAAAATTGATGGCCCCTAGAATTGACGAAATACCAGCCAGATGAAGAGAAAAAATTGTTAGATCTACAGAAGCCCCAGCATGTGCCAGATTGCCAGCTAGTGGGGGGTATACTGTTCATCCAGTTCCAGCCCCCGCTTCTACTCCTGAAGACGCTAAAAGAAGAAGAAAAGAAGGGGGAAGAAGTCAAAAGCTCATATTATTCATTCGAGGAAAGGCCATATCAGGTGCGCCAATCATTAGTGGAATGAGTCAGTTTCCAAACCCTCCAATCATAATTGGTATTACTATAAAGAAAATTATTACAAAAGCATGTGCAGTAACAATGACATTGTAGATTTGGTCATCGCCAAGAAGGGCTCCTGGCTGACTTAGTTCAGCTCGAATAAGAAGGCTTAAAGCTGTGCCTACCATTCCAGCTCAAGCACCGAAAATAAGGTATAGGGTGCCAATATCTTTGTGATTAGTCGAAAAGAATCATCGAGTGATTGCCACAGGTAAAATGGCTGAGTGCCCAAGCGGTGGATTGTAGCCCCATGTACAGAGGTTTAAGTCCTCTTTTTACCAAGCCTTGAGGTGTTTAACATATTAGATTGCAAATCTTAAGTAGCAGAATAAGATCTGCCGGGGCTTTCCCCCGCCTTTTTACCCGGTAGGCGGGGGAAAGTAGACGGATGCTCGCTGGTTTGGGCACTTAGCTGTTAACTAAGCTCTTGTAGGATCGAGGCCTTCCCGTCTAGAAAGGCTTTAGCTTAATTAAAGTGTCTGTTTTGCATGCAGAAGATGTGGGTTAGTGTCCCGCAAGTCTTATGCAGGGGCTGGGGGATTTTCACCCTCGCTTAAGGCTTTGAAGGCCTTTGGTCTGGTGTTAACCTAAGTCCCTTTTAAAGGGTGAGAAGGGCTGTAATTGCTGGGGCAAGGGGTAAAAGAAGCAGTGTGCCAAGAGTAGCAGCAGAGAGCAATATTGAAGGCTGTGCCGACGGGAGACGTCATAGTGTGGTCCCTGCTAGGTTGTTTGGCGAAACTGTAAGAGTTATAGCATAGGAGAGGCGAAGGTAAAAGTATAGGCTCAGTAAGGCTGTTATAGCAGCTAGAACTGCTGTCATAGGAAGGTGCTGTTTAGTCAGTTCTTGAAGAATAAGTCACTTAGGCAGGAAGCCTGTTATAGGGGGGAGGCCTCCTAGTGAAAGGAGAAGAAAGGGGGCCATGGCTGTAATGACTGGGGCTTTTGACCAGGAAGCTGCAAGAGAATTAATGTTCTTTGAGTTATTAAAGTTAAAAACAAGAAAGGTAGAGGTTGTTATAACAATGTATGTGATTAATGCAAGGACTGTCAAAGAAGGGGAGAACTGGACAATAATTAGCATTCAGCCTAGGTGTGCAATTGAGGAGTATGCTAGGATCTTCCGTAGTTGTGTTTGGTTTAACCCCCCTCAGCCTCCAATTAATGTTGAGGCAAGCCCCATCAAGATAAGGAGGTCTTGGTTGTAAACAGGAATCTGAATAAGCAAGCCAAAAGGTGCAAGCTTTTGCCATGTTGATAAAACAAGCCCTGTAACCAAATCTAGTCCTTGAAGAACTTCGGGAAGCCAGGTGTGTAGAGGGGCCAGTCCAATTTTTAAGGAGAGGGCTAGTAAAATCATTGTAGTAGGAACTGGGTGAGTCATAAGTTTAATGTCCCACTGGCCTGTTAACCAGGCATTTGTGATGCTGGCAAATAGAAGGGTAGCTGCAGCCGTCGCCTGGGTGAGAAAATATTTTGTAGCTGCTTCAGTCGCTCGAGGGTGGTGGTTGTGGGCTATTAGTGGGATAATAGCTAGTGTATTAATTTCTAGGCCTATTCATGCAAGTAGTCAGTGAGAGCTGGAAAGTGTAATCGTAGTCCCTAGAAAAAGGCAGGAGAAAAGAAATACTATGATGTAAGGGTTCATTAGTAAAGGAAGGAGTTTAACCAACATGTTTGGGGTATGGGCCCAAAAGCTTATTTAGCTGACTTTACTAGGAAGTGGTGTAGTGGAAGCACTAAGAGTTTTGATCTCTTCAGGTAGGGTTCGAGTCCCTTCTTTCTAAGGAGTCGGGGGGAATTTAACCCCCATGATTCACTCTATCAAAGTGGCCCTTTGTTTCAGGCACGGCTCCATTCTAGGTCTGAGGGGGGAGACCAGCAAGTGCAAGGGGGAGGGAAAGGTGTCAAATAACCAAGGCCAAGGTTAGTGGCAGGAAGTTTTTTCAAATAAGGTGTATTAACTGATCATACCGAAATCGGGGGTAGGATGCTCGAACTCACAAAAAGAGGATTGATAGTAAGGCTGCCTTAGTCATCAAATTGATGGACGTGATTTCCGGGAAATGGGGAAAGTGGGAGGCTCCTAAAAACAATGTGGCAGATAAAGTATTTATAAGAAGAATGTTTGCATATTCCGCGAGAAAAAATAGTGCAAAAGGTCCACCTGCATATTCTACATTAAAGCCTGAAACAAGCTCTGATTCTCCCTCTGTTAAGTCAAAGGGGGCTCGATTTGTTTCTGCAAGGGTGGAGATGTACCACATTGCAGCCAAGGGTCATGCTGGAAAGAGTAGTCAAATGCTCTCTTGGGCTACACTGAATGTCTGTAGGGTGAACCCCCCTGTAAAAATGATAGCACTTAAAAGAATGAGACCTAGGCTAACCTCGTAGGAAATTGTTTGGGCTACGGCACGGAGTGCCCCAATTAGAGCATACTTTGAATTTGAAGCCCACCCTGAGCCCAAAATCGAGTAAACTGCAAGGCTTGATAGTGCCAGAATAAAAAGAATGCTTAGGTTGAGGTCTGTTACTGGGTGAGGGAGAGGTATAGGGGCTCAAAGAGTTAAAGCAAGTGTGAGGGCAAGAATGGGGGCTAAAAGAAAGAGGAGAGGGGAAGCTGTTGAGGGCCGTACGGGCTCTTTAATAAATAGTTTGACCCCATCTGCAATTGGTTGGAGTAGTCCGTAAGGTCCTACAACATTTGGGCCTTTCCGCAGTTGTATATAGCCCAAAACTTTTCGCTCAAGAAGGGTTAAAAAAGCAACGGCTAGTAAGACTGGAACAATGTAGGCAAGAGGGTTGAGAACATGTGTTAGAATAATAGGTATCATAGTTAAAGAGAGGACTTGAACCTCTGTTCAAAGGGCTTAGGCCTTTTGCATTGTTTCCGGGCTCTGCCACTTCAACTTGCCTTTCTCTTTGGCAGTAGGGGCATGCCCCTTTACCTATTTTAGCTGTTTTCAATAGGTAAGAGAGAGGCATACCGTTGGCATTGGCCTCCTCTTTTCGGTCCTTTCGTACTAGAAAAGAGCATTTCATAGATAGAAACTGACCTGGATTACTCCGGTCTGAACTCAGATCACGTAGGACTTTAATCGTTGAACAAACGAACCCTTAATAGCGGCTGCACCATTAGGATGTCCTGATCCAACATCGAGGTCGTAAACCCCCTTGTCGATATGGGCTCTAAAAGGGGATTGCGCTGTTATCCCTAGGGTAACTCGGTCCGTTGATCGGCTCTGCCGGGTCTTGTGGGTCAGAAATTCTGTCTGTTAGAGCTGCCGCTCTAGCTTTGAGGGAGTGGTCCCTATTCCACGCGGAGGCTTTTTGCTCCTCCGTGGTCGCCCCAACCAAAAACATAAGGGTAGGGGCCACTTGATTAGTTATGTTGTTCCAGTTATTTCAATGTGGGCTACCTTTCGTCTAAAGCTCCATAGGGTCTTCTCGTCTTATGGTCTTATCCCCGCTTCTGCACGGGGAGATTAATTTCATTGACTAGAAAAAGGAGACAGCTTAGCCCTCGTTATGCCATTCATACAGGTCTCCATTTAAAAGACAAGTGATTACGCTACCTTCGCACGGTCAAAATACCGCGGCCGTTAAACTAGTAAGTCACAGGGCAGGCGGGACCTCTTATACTGGGTAATTGCAAGAGGCGATGTTTTGGTAAACAGGCGAGGCCAGTGTTTGCCGAGTTCCTTCTTTTTCTTTTGGTCTTTCCTTAGGCACACCTGTGTGGGGGTAACGTTGTGGATCGTCTGGGGAGTTTTCTTGTTTGTTGTGGTGTATCCCAGGCCCCTCTTCGGTAGGGGACGTTAATTTTCAGTGCAGGTTCGTTCTGATTTACACAGATGCCAGGAGAGGATCTTGTTCCTCTTATTACTCATTCTAGCAGTATCTCTTCCATGTAAGCATGGAAGGGCCTATTATCTGTAAGGGGTTTAAGATGTATTTGTCATAATTATAAGAAGCATAGTACTTGAGCTTTAACGCTTTCTTCAAGGGTGGCTGCTTTTAGGCCCACCAAGGTAGATTGCTTTAGGGTCCTTTGATCTTTAACCTTCTAACAAAGTTGTGTCTTTCTTCAAAAGGGCTGTCCCCCTTCTGAATAACTCTCTTAATTTCTTATCATCTTTTGTATGGCTTAGCCTTGGGGGAATAAAAAACTAAAGAGGCTGAACTTCTATTCATTTTATAGGCAACCAGCTATAACTAGGCTCGGTAGGTCTGTCACCTCTACTCGGAGATCTTCCCACTCTTTTGCAACAGAGACGGGTTGGCTCTATAATAAGCTGTCTCGGAGTAGCTCGCCAAGTTTCGGGGTTTCAAACTGAAATGCACTTTGCTTGAATGCTACTGACTAGATCATGATGCAAAAGGTACGGGGAGTTATGTCTACTTTTTGGTTCTTAACTGGGTTGTTTCATTTCTCTTTCAGCTTTCCCTTGCGGTACTTTCTTTATGGCTCCTATCTTCCTTTTCTGTCTCCCATACTAAGGGGGTAAAATGGTTTGATACTTGGTTAGTAGTGCTTTTGAGATTATTAATATGGTTTGTTAAATTCTGTGGGGGGGCTAGCTGTTGGGAAGTTAGATCAGTGCAACCTGGTTTGCACAGGTGTCTTCTCGGTGTAAGGGAGATGCTATACTATTTTAGCTATGCTCTGGTTTGTCCAAGTGCACCTTCCGGTACACTTACCATGTTACGACTTGCCTCCCCTTTGTTCATTGTTTGTTTTATTTACTCTTTGTTTTAGTCTTGGGGAGAGTGACGGGCGGTGTGTGCGCGCTTCAGGGCCAGTTTCAGGGGAACACTCTATTTTACCCCTTACTGCTAAATCCTCCTTAGGATGGAATTTTCAATCTATCGTCCGTAATACACTGGTTCAGTGAATGTAGCCCATTTCTTCCCCTCTCGTACGCTACACCTCGACCTGGCGTTTTAGGTATTACCAATTATGCTCACTTTATAACCTTCACAGGGTGAGCTGACGACGGCGGTATATAGGCGGGAAAAACAAGAGAGGGTGAGGTTTAACGGGGATTATCGGTTCTAGAACAGGCTCCTCTAGGGGGGTCTAAAGCACCGCCAAGTCCTTTGGGTTTTAAGCTGGGGCTCGTAGTTCCCGGGCAAGCGATAGGTGTAGTATTTTCACCTTTGTTTAGGGCTAGGCATAGTGGGGTATCTAATCCCAGTTTGTTCCCTAGCTTTCGTGGTACATAAAGCTTAAAGCCACTTTCGTCAATGAACTTCCTGTCTTCGAGAGCATATAACAGCTTTGAAGATGTTTGGCTTTAGTGAAATACTGTAATAACCACATTTTACGCCGGCATTTGTCAACTTGGGCCTCTCGTATAACCGCGGTGGCTGGCACGAGTTTAACCGGCCCTTTTGGTTTTAACTAAGTCAAGTTTACACTTATAGCTTAATATCTATTACTGCTGAATTCCCTTGAGGGTGTGGCTAAGCAAGGCGTTTTGGGCTGAAAGTAGGGTCGTGCCTAATACCTGCTCCTTTCTTCCGCGTGCGGGAAATATGTAGGGCATTCTCACAGGGATGCGGATACTTGCATGTATAAATTTAACCAAAGCTGACAGCAAAGTCAGGACCAAGCTTTTGTGCTTACGGAGCTTTCTAGGGCCCATCTTAACATCTTCAGTGTTATGCTTTACTTAAGCTACGTTGGC